ATTCTTACATGTTAATAACATTCTCTTGATACTCCCCCAAAAAATGTCACTATATATTTTGCTTGTGCTTAATCTTTCCCGATTCAATTAGAAATCATCTAAAAGAACTTGTTATAAGTGAATTTATTGCAGTCTTTCATGAATGGTTTTGTGTCCGAATCCTTTTTTTTTGACTCTGCGCCAGTAATTTCACTATAATTATATTATTAGTTATTAGTGAACAATAATGGAAAAATTCCTTCAGATTCTATTCGTTTCATATTCATAGAGATAGGGGACATAATTCACATGGATATAGTAAGTCTCGCTTGGGCTGCTTTAATGGTAGTCTTTACATTTTCCCTTTCACTCGTAGTATGGGGAAGAAGTGGACTCTAGAGGTATTACTAATTTAATAATTGGATTGAGGAATCAAACTGTATCCATTTTTTTCTAGATGGTTTTGCAAAACCTTTTATTTGAAATTCACTATAATTAATTAATATTAATTAATTTAATTAATTTTTATTAGTCTTCATTTAGATTTAGAAATTTTTTGGTTCTAATGTAGTAATGTATTCTATGACTAATATAGATGAATAATACCTTTTCAATCAAAATCAAACAAATATTTCAATAATTCCCATTTTCGTATTCCGAGAATCTAAAGGATACGGATGGTAGACAATTTTTTAAAAAGAAATAAAAAATTCTTTCTCAATTTTCTATTTAGATGAACCGTCTCTTACCAGAGTTATATATGGACAATGCGGGGCAAGGGAACCCCACCCCTTTTTTTGTTTTTTTTTTTCATTTTCTTTTATTTCCTCCTTTCCTGTTCAAATGGAAAAGAAAGTAGTTCTTTTTTTTCATAAGATCTTGTCTTGGTCTAGTCACATATTGCGCACTTACTTATTTTAGCAATTTGATTTAGGCTATGTTTTATTTAACTCATTTCATACCATGGATCAAAGGTTAAAAAATCGGTAAGGTATACTTTCGAAACGAAATACGAAGAAGTTACTATAGAACTCTTTTGATCATCTGTTAACTCTTCAATCAATTACTTCTTTGAAATGTAAAAAAAGAGATTATTTGATTTTTTTTATTAATATATATTCCATTTTTCTTTCCTTCATGGATTTGATTCTTTTTTGATGGATACCGAGATTCATATAGAAACTAATAAGAAATCCGGGAATGAAAAAATCACAAGACAAGTAAAGTCTTGCAATTTTTTCAGATTGAAATCAAGACAACTAAAATGGATCAAACAAAGAAAAAAAAATTGAGATAGGACGGCCATTACATATATCTAATTGATATCGACATCTATGAAGATAGATATTGTAAATTGATTTCTATTAAGTTTGGATCTTTATACATTACAACTTTATACATTCCTAACATTCCTAAAATTAGAATAGTATAGTATGATAGAAAGAAATATCTGAATCTTTCTACCATACTATACTAATGACGAGAAGTCAAGTTTTATTCAAATTAATCGCCTTGGCTGATTGTTTTTACATATATTATAAGTAAAAAAGCAGTAGGAACTAGAATGAACAGCGCAGTAGCAATAAATGCGAGAATATTTACTTCCATAATTTCATTGTTTTTTTTACTTCGCAATAACTCGGGATTTAATCCCATAGAGATGAAAAGTTTTTCACTTGTAAATTCAATGCGATGAATTACATTTCAATGACATCGAATCGGATCAATATCATGAATAAGAATATCTAAGCTATCAAATCGATTCACTGTCGAGAATTGAATAGTATAACATAGGAAAATATTTTATTCACACCCAATAAAAAATTTGTGATTCCTGGTCCAAGCAAAAGAATTCGTTTCCTTTATTGATATTGTTATTCTTTTCCACTCTTTCTTTTTCTCCACTCTTTCTTTTCTATAACCCACTGCCTCCTTGTACAATCATCTAATGAAGTATCATCTGACTGCTTTTCCACTCCCAATGTTTACAAAAAAACAAAAAACCAAGCAAAAAAGAGAAAAAATTCCATTTATACATATAAATATGTGCTCCCGATAAAAATAACAAAGATATGACACTCTATTCTATTAATGGACGGACCGGGGAAATCGAAAAAAGGGCTCCGGTATAGTATCTTTTTGAATCCTGAATGTGCTGAGTGCTGCCAATAATGTTAGAAATTCACATATCTTTCTCTGTCATCAATGGGCACGGGTTGAAGTACTGGAAATTCCCATATTTTTTTTTGATCAGAAATGCGAAAAAAAAAAAAATATTGTGAGAATTCAATTCTGCCATTTGTGTCCCCTTTCACAGAAAAGGGAGGGACGAATTGATGTATTTTTTTTATTGGATCCGTCGGGTCGGGACTGACGGGGCTCGAACCCGCAGCTTCCGCCTTGACAGGGCGGTGCTCTGACCAGTTGAACTACAATCCCATGGAAATCAAAAAAGTGCGCAGCATACACATATTCTATTCTTAATATAGAATTCAAGCCATTTTTTATTTAGATTAGAATG